GAGTGAATAGTGAGTCATTCATATTAGATTTTTGGATAGGTACGTACAATCAATTCTAAATATAAAAAAATTTATCAAACTTTTCATCAAAGAAAAATCCTTCCGGGGATAAAGATCCATTTTTTTTGTGAAAAACTGTTAAAAACTGTTAAAAAAAGATATATATCTATTCATTTCATTTTTGTGAAGATGGCGCTCCCATTTTTTTGCAATAGTTATTCTTTATTTATACTAAATAAAATCAATTTTATACCAGATTAAATCAATGAATTAGAATGAATCAATCGATCCATTTTTTTAAAACTATGTTTAATGGATACTTTTCTTTTAGATCATGATTCTATTTATAAATCATGGTTATATTTCGTTTTTTAGACGATGATTCCATGTTCATAAAACTTCTAAAATTCTTTTCCAGTTTTAGATTTTTCAATAATAACTCCTTACCCCCATGGATCTATTCCAAATTAATGAATCATCACAGGAATTTTTATATTTGATTGTTATAGTGTATACCCACTATGTAATGCACACAACACAAAACAGACGGTTCATCATAGAATGATCATTCGAGTCTTTTTACTCTTTGGAGCATATCAATTAAAATTTCTCTAATTATCCTAATCTGTAAGATAAATTCTTTGATTCTTTAACTTTGATAAAATCGGAATAGTTCCTTTCATTCTTATACTACTACATTTGGATTAAATTAAATCTAATTTTTTTTATTGATTCCTTTCAAAAATAATAATAATAATTTGAATAGAAGGTCATATCCTTTTTTTTAATGATTCTTTTTGATTCTTTTTTTATGTTATTTCGTACTGTATAATTCCTTTGCTTGTGGGATCATTTTCTCACAAGAGGTAAGTAAAAGAAATTATAGAATGGATTGCTACCTATGCCCAGATCTCGGATAAATGGAAATTTTATTGATAAGACCTTTTCAATTGTAGCCAATATCTTATTACGAATAATTCCGACAACTTCAGGAGAAAAAGAGGCATTCACCTATTACAGAGATGGTGCGATTTGATGTTTTTTTTTATTTACCGTTTTCAGTCTTCGGAGAAAGATACATTATTCGGGAGAGAAAGAAAAAAATGATTGAAATAAATCTACGCTTATCGTGAAGGTGAAGTTTGTAAATAAAACAATTCCTTCTGTCGTGTATCCCCGATTAATGCAGCCTCAGATGCTTCAATTGTAGATTCTAGTATTGAGCGAAAGGTTACACCTATGGTATGGGTTAGGTCAATCTTACTCCACTAGTACCAATAGGCAGCATAGGGGAAGAAGCACTACGCCCAGGAATCAACAATATGAAAACTTTGTTATCAAATTTTACCTTTTCTTTATCGGAATCGGGACTAACAAGAATGGTTGGTACAACAAACATCCATCTCGTTCGTATTTTGGATAACCGTATAACCATCGAAGACTGTTGAAGTGACTAATTCCTGGAAATTTAGGGGTGTTAAGAACAAAGAAATTGTTAGAGTTATCATTTTTATCTAGTACCAAGATACTTGATATTAAGAAAAGATCTTTTACAGGAAGGTTGGCTAGAGATTTCTTGTAAAAACACTAGCCCCGTTCGGTTCATAATGAAATAATTTCAATCTTTTTGATTTCATGTATTATTCTCATTATGCACATAAAAATAAAAAAGGAGGAGCCGTATGAGATGAAAATCTCACGTACGGTTCTGGAACGGAGATTCTTTGAATCGAATGACGACCGTAACGGATGTCGGCTCAATCCGAAGGAAATTATGCGGAAGCTTTACAGAATTATTATGAAGCTATGCGACTAGAAATTGATCCCTATGATAGAAGTTATATACTCTATAACATAGGCCTTATACACACAAGGAATGGAGAACATACGAAAGCTTTGGAATATTATTTTAGGGCATTAGAACGAAACCCTTTCTTACCACAAGCTTTAAATAATATGGCCGTGATCTGTCATTACGTGCGACTATCTCCACTATAGAAAGAAAAAAAAGGAAAGAAAGAACAAATCCGCTAATACTAATAACTAATAACTAATAAATACTAGAAAATAGGCTTTCTACATATCATATTTATCGTGTCCAAAACAACGATTTTTATCAGCTGTAGCAAATAAAAAGTAAAAAGAAAGAAACTTCATAGAAGTCGAAATATGAAGAAATAAATATGCCTAGATCCTTTAATCGATGGATAAATAAAGGATCTAAATTGATAGAATAAGCATCGTAAAGATCAATTAGTGAGGTTTTGGGCCGATACAATAAGAACTGCTTACTTATGTCACGATATGAGATAAAAGTTAGGAATCAACTTATGTAATAGAGTCGATCCCCTAAGTTATTGAGCAGCGGTGTAGAATCAGATCCCAAAGATAGTAAGTCTTTTCTTTCTTATGAAAGGAAGTCTTTTTCAAAGATTCTATAGAAATTTATATATGAAATATGAAATCGAGATAGTTACCTTTCAGAAAATTATAATGATAG